AAGTGCTATATGAGGACTTCGAGATCAAATATAGAATGTTTCTTTCCATTCCTCGTGAGCCACTTATTTCTCCGAAACAAGAGATCAAAGCGATTTTCCTCCTTTTTCCCAATAAGTCGACGGCGTTACACCATTGGGATACTTCGAATAAACTTGAGTACATATAGGATACACCGGTGCTAAAACCTTTTCTCGAGATATCTTCCAAACTGTTGGGGTCGTTGCTCCGGATGTTGTTCCCCCGGTGTGAAACCAGTTGGTTCCGTAGTTTGAGAATTCTGCTGATCCCAAGTACTCCATCTCCATCATTGCATATGGGAATATAAAAAGTAAAGAGGAGAAGGCATGACCAGAAGAATTGTGTGAAATAAGTGAATTTATCCAGTTGAGGCATTCTTGATTGAGAAAAAATGAATCCCTCCAGACAGAAAGAGACTCCTTCCTGTACGAGTAGTGAAGAACTAGCTGGTTGGTTGGTTGTTGACCAACGGAAAGCATGGGAGAAAGAAAGAAAGATGCACAAATCTAATCCAAGCCGATAGGCACTATTAACTTAACACTAACCCAATCTCGATGAAAAACAGAAAATGTTCAATCAACGGCCGCGCAATCCGCGATAGGCTTGATTGATCGTACTACATACAATACTGCTTGCTCGGTCGCACTTCATTTCTATATGTAGATAAAAGTGACGACTTGGTCGTTGATCGCAGTCATTATACATACGATCTTTCCTCGTGAAGCTTGAAATGTGGAATCATCGCGAATAGAAAAGAAGTAATCCAACCCACGGAATCGACTTGAATAGGCTATTTGAATCTATATGTGTGATATTTCAATTGTGTCTTATTGACTTTTTTCAATCAACTCTGCGGTGATCCTTCAGTATACTGACCCAATCTTTCAATTAAAGTGTGAAATCGCTCATTTACCTGCCAGGCCAAGCAAATCTAAGAGCTAGCCAGCAGCAGCCGCGCAATCAGCGACAGGCTTGATCGCACTTACGCGTTATATACTTCACCGATAGCGAATGAAAGGATTAACTCTTTGATGGCGAATCTTGATGGAGAGTCTAGTCTTTTGTCTTTCTTCTCTCCGAAGTGGCATAACAAAATTGGAGAGGAAAAAGGGGAGCAGAAGGACTTGATTGCATTCATTCACGATATTACTGACCAAAGTATGTCACTCGATGACTTGATTGGATTGCATGCATTCATTTACGGACTTGATTGCACTTTCTATACTTCAACTCTTTGTTTGATAGAAAACTCTTTCTTTGTTTGATAGATGATCGCTACTATTATTAGATTTGCCTATTAGATAGTGCATTTATTCACAATCAATCCATCCAGGATGAACTGACAATTCGTTTTTCTCCCTCAACCGCTAGGGGGCAATAAGGTCTTTTTTGTTTGGGATAAAGGGGAGCAGAGAGATCAGATTACAAAAGAAAATCAACCTTCCGGAGAACAAATAGCAATCAGAGAAGGAAGAAAGAGCCGTAAACGAAGAGATCATATGCGAACCACTCTCCCAATCAATCCAACAGAAAAGCAATTACAACGTCCAAGGGGCCAAAAGACAAGCTGAAACTGCTCCAGTCTGGGGGTCAGGCTTCGCCGTGTGAGATAACCTGGTCACTTTATCTGTGTCCCTTCTGGGCATTCCATTCCGCGCAAGGAGCAGAAGCCGCGCGCTAAGGCTGAGATGCCTCGCCCGCTGATTGCGCCCAAACGCAGCATTGGTAGAGCGCGGCCTTGACGTACTTATTCGCATGGTCTTTCTTTCGCGAATTTTGGCAGTGGGAGTAGAGCGTGCACCGCGGCCAAAGCGCCTTTGATTGCAGTGCAATAAACTGGAACGGCTGCGTTAAGCATCTCAATGCTGAAGATTTGATCCTGAGATCAGACGGGAAAGACTTATTGAACCGGCTCACTCCGAACCCGCAGCTCAAATAGCCAAGGTCGGTGGAAAAGGAAGAGTCAAGCTTGTTTGGATAAAGGAAGCATTCATACTCGACCCGCGTCTGGACGCCCCTTTCGGGCTCACTTCCTGACAACCCAGCCCACAACAGGAAATGGACAGGCATTGACAAAAGCCGAAGCCTGGGCGCATCGAGCCCGGGTCTAGTCCGTGGGCAATTTCATGCTCAAAATTCGATGAACGATGAAAAAGAATGCAGGTGGGTGGGTCGGTCTAGGGAGAAGGAGTCGGGAAAGAAGACTGGTTAGCAGTAGGGCCTTGGTTCGTTCTTTGGTTATTTACCGTAACCGGCTAGATCTACAGAAGCTGTTACGGAATTGAGATAGACTGGGAGTTCGAGGATCAGACCTTCGTCCCATCCAGAACTCGATCTACGGCAGAATCCCAACCGTCCATAGGCACTTAAGGCAAGGGCCGTGATCGGCAGAAGGGGCAATCACCCTCTACCTGCTTCCATTGGGACTTCATTCCGCAACCCGGGGGAAGTGGACTGCCATTACGCCTTGTCACGGAAGGCTGAGGATTTCTGGTAACCTATCGGGATGGCCTTGACCTCCTTTTCTCCTGCGCACAAACACACTTTATGCCCAGGCTTCCATACCGATCCGGCCTTCATCATAGGCTAGCATAGCAGACAATCTAGCGAAATCCAGGAAGGGGGAGGGGAATGCAAAATCTGAAGCAAACCGTTAGGCTAGTTCCCGTGGAGTGAGTCTAGTGCTTCCCTTTAACCTAGAAGCACTCAGTGAGCGTTCAACAATGTCCTTCCTGGCCTGTTGTTTGAGTTGACCGAAGGGCGGCGGGTGGAGGGAGCTTCACTTACCGAGAGGAATGAATTCGAGTAGTAGCCAGGGGAGGAGTTCTTTTCAAAAGAATGAAGTAGAGCCCAAATGCGCGAGCAAGAGCTAGAAAGAAGCCCTAGCCCTAGAGCTATAGCAAGAGCTCAGTAACTAATAGCCAAGGACGGTGGGTGTAGCGGATTTTATCCTCCCCCTGCTCGAAGATCAGACAATATGCTATGTCACGAACGCCATAGGAGGGGCACTTGGGTTGAGCTGAGCCTAGCACCTGACCGGATGAACTTCCACTGTTGAGCCTAAATCTCTTCCGCAGAAAGGGGGTCGGCAGATCAATCGGAAAGGTTGAACCCACTCCCCTTTTGATATGGATGGAAACTTCCCTGTCAATGTAACCAACCACAAACAAATACCACAAACAAAGCTCCTTCTCTTAGGGGCTCTCCCCTATCACTCGAAATTCGTTGGGAGGGAAGGAACCCTTTCTTTACGTACTATTTTGCCTATCGACCCGAATGAATCAGTCGATCCACATTATATAGAAAGATCACTCATGCAGAAGCGTAGGGAACGAACGGAGCGCGGATGCGCGAAGTGAGAACTAGCAATGCACGTTGGGAATTTGGACCCCTCGATGTGGGACCAACCAAATGGAAGAAGGCGAGAGGGATTGCCCCGAAGCAATAGCAAGAGCTAACCTAAGTGCGCAAGCACACAGCTTAACAGAGCTAGGCGTACTTGCTCTTTTACTGGTCTCGGCTCTCACGGCTAGAGAGAAAGAGCCCTCCTTCGTTGGCTCGAAAGAACCAGCAAAGGGAGCAAGAAAACGGGTGCTATAACGCGCAACGGCTTTCGCGTTCCCTTTACGTGAATTGGGCCGTTGCTTGCTCGCTTGCCCTTCCCCACCCCCCCAAAAGGGGATTCATTAAAGGGATCGGCTCATTCCATTCCTCACTTTTTGGTATAGATTTCGTTACGTTAGAAGAGCCCCTTAGCGAATTTACCTTTGGATCGCACTACACCATATAGTCAAGTCACCCTTCCCCCGGTCGCTGTAAGCTCGTTCATATATACTCTCATCCAAATGCGGAGGAACTTCCACCCGCCTCAGCGAGGCGACCAGGGAGAGACTAAGAGACTACTGGTTGGACCATCTCAAACGCAACCGCCCTTCCAATGGCGTACGATACCAGCTGCTGGATATATGGGGAGGATCGACCTCTCTTTCGTGATTACACCTTCATCACGCCTGTCCACCTGGAAGAAACGAAGTGGAGACCTCCCATATATACTATACAGCGACGAAGGGAAAAGACCCAGGGGAACCCCGTCAAATAGAGCGTACGCCCTAGATAGGCATGAAAGAGAAGCAGAAAGAAATTACCAAATTCTCCACCAGAAGGAGAAGAGGTGAGAACCAACAGAGGGAGGACGGTGAGTAGATTACCAATTACATACTCAGAGAGAGAACAATTGAACAAAGCCTTCGAAGAAGAATCAATGAAAACTACCGAATCCAATCTTCCATACTGCGAGCGAAGTCATGCAAACAAAGCTGCTGCTGCGCGCTCAGGAAAGCAGTGATTCCCCTAGATATATAGATAACGGGGATCGCGGATCACGCGCAGTGAGAGCGCAAGAGCAGTGTGATAGGCAGGCAAAGGACTCCACCAAGAGAGGATTGGAGGAAAGTCACCTACCATGAGGATTGGCAATAGAGCACGCTTTCCGCCTAGTAGACAACTAAGCAGGAGGGAGGGCTAGGGTGAGGAAGGGGAGGTCTTCCACCTGCTCTTAGAACTGACAAAGCACGGCACATACTGGAACTCTTTGTCTTCTATCTGGTGGGTCACCGGGATTGATATCTATTTCATTTATTGACTAGTACTAGTACATTACATGCACCACTTTCATTTGAAAACCTATTTGCCCCCATCCCTTGGTATATGAAAATGACCAACTAGAGAAAGGCAGGGCAGCAGCTCTCCAGCCCCACTTGAGGCTAGGCCCTTCCCACCTACAGGAGCGAGCGAGATTGCTTGTTGCGCGCTTAAGACGGATGGCTTAAGCAAATTACCCTTGGTCCAATAATCTTCTTCTTTTTGAGGATTGGCCTATAAAGCTTTTGGCCGGGCTCTTCTTTCTTTTATTCCTTTCTTTCCGGCGAGCAGACGATGATTGTGGTCTTCGTGGATACGCCTGAGCTGGCAAGCCTTTCTTCTCTTATGATCGGGAGAGAATGCGGTTAGCAGCTGGGCTTGATCAAATGGGCTAAAACCATACCGTGGGAGAAAGCCATATTGTTCAGTTGAAGTTGAAGAAGCCCCTTTCAGAATCTACCTTTTACCGGGCGGAACACTTATTAGATCTTTTTAGTACCTTCGTAATTGAGAACACTTTTATGAGCTTATCGACTTCTGCCTCTACCTACCGCACAACGTTCCGTTGCTTGGTGGGGTCGGGCGAGAATCCCGGTAAGCTGAAGGGCACTTGATCAAATGGGCGAAAAGCATACCGCTCAGGAAAACAAACAAGAACCAGGCGAGAACAGAGATCCGCAACAGCAGTGCCCACGTTCTACCTGCGCATAGAAGTCTTTCAGACATCCATTTACCTTTTACGTAAGCTCAGACTTCATCAGCTAGGTCTTAGGACGAAATAAACGTTCCATCCATCAAACTTCGCTGCAGGAACCGTTTTCTCGTACGGATAAGCCGAGGGCACGGGTCTCATAGCACTTCCCCACCCCGGCTTCACTCTCGTCAGCTGTACATACGTCACCTTCCATTGTCTTAGCGAAGATTTCAACGTACTCCTGCGTGCCGGGAAGTTCCTTCCTTAGCCTAGAAAGCCAGTCTTCTTCGGAACCCGCCAATCCATCTTTAAGCGAGAGTCGGAAGATCTAGCCCAGGTAGGTTTCAATACGCAGGCGAACACCAGAAGCGCCCGGCGCTTGCTTTTATACGCAATATACGCAATTCGCGCGTGTATAACCACAATCGTGCAAATGCGGAGGAACTTCCACCCCGGGATAGGATCATTTCTTGTGATCCAAGAGAGTTTGAAGGAAGGACCTAAGGTGACCTCAGTGCAGGAACCAGGGAATGGTTCCCCAAGAGGCTTTCCTGGAAGGGATCGGCTTTATTTGCATCTATTGCATTTTAATGATGCGGTACGGTACGCGCTTCACTTACCACGAAGAGAGCGGAAGTACCATAAAATCAAAGAGTTGTGTTAGCTCTTGGGAAAGCAGCCATTTTAGTAAAAGGCCGGCTAGCCTTGCTCTTTAGTTGATGGATCAACCCGAATGTAAACTACCGAAAGGGGAAAGAATAGCACTGCATTAAACAAACTTCCTGTAACCGGGTTATAGTAGTAGTTGTTGGAGCCTAGCGAGCGAGAGGAGAGCGTATTTTCGGGCATACTGCGCTACGAGCTGAAGCCACGCGCTCAAGCTGTGACTCCTCTACAATAGATTCAGATAGGCGGGATTCACGGATCGCCCGCGCTGACAGAGCGCAGAAGCCAGAGCCGATGTTAAGCTGTTGCCAGCCGTCGATTGAACCGGAAAGAAGACCGGAATCGCACACTCATTCCTAAGTCAGAAGAAAGGGAAGAGACTAAGGAACTGGCTTCTTTGGATAAGCCGGAAGCGCGATCCTCAGGCGCACAAGCAAATCAGAATCGGAGCACGCCTGTCAATCTTTGAGCGGGAGTCGTCTGATCTGCCTATGGCCTGGACCAAGGCAAGGCTAGAACACATCGCGACTAATGCCGCTGTCACACTCTACCTGCGTGACGAAGCCTTTTGGACTCAAATCCGCACACAGACCCTCTTCCGCTTGGCGTGAACTCCTTTCGGTTTGTCACGGAAGGCATCAGGAAGATGGTATTCACTATCGGAAGGCCAGGACTTCGTTCTCTCCTACGTCCAGCCGTATAAAGGACTACGGAACGGGCAGAATAGTACATCCATCGAAAGGCAAAGAGATAGGGATGGTTAAATCTTTTAATCCGATGGTGACTTTTCTTCCTCAGCGAGAAGGAACCCGCAAAGCTCGCAACTAGACGAGCACGCGTAAGATTACGCCCTGGCGAGGCTCCCATAGGACTTAGCAATGACCGGATGAAGGTTTGCCGCTCACCTGCCACGGAGGTGGTCGGTAAAGGAAGAAGAGGAGCAGCTTGCATTTAGGAGGGGCCGCTCATGAAGCCACCTAAGCCTGCGAACTTAAGCGCGCAAGACCCTACTAAGGCTAGAGCAAGAGCTAGAAGAGAGCAGGTCAACCTGGCAAACGGATTCTTCTGCGAAGTTCCCCACTCCGGTTTATTTCTATACAACGGACATAGGCTCACCCTTTCATTGTCTTGCGAGGGTTGAGCGTACTCGATGCCCGCATGTCGGGGAGTTCGCTCCCTTGCTCCATTCTACCGCAATAGGGATGAAGTCCGTCTTCCCCGCGAGCCACCTTCACCTTTTGTCTTTTCACTCCCTCTCATAGTCTTTCTTTCGAGAGGTTTGGCTGTGGGGCTTAGGAAGGAGCCCACGGTTCAGAGCGGGAATCACCTATCGCCATGGGCAAGAAGAGGAAGAAGGCCCTACACTCGCTCACGACCGTTTATTTAGTTGATATTGATTGTGAAGTACCGACCCGGACCTCGGGAAACTAGCTGCCATCATGCCATTCGGGGATCTCAGTCAGGCCATTCCGCGGAGGCAGCTAGCGGGCTGGGAGCGAAGGGAATGAAGCCCTCGCGGGATCTTAGGGCCTCGTACTCCAAAAAGGGAGAGGAACTAAGAGCCCACACAGGATACATGACCGACACTGAGCGCTACCCTGTATGGAGGAGAGGCAGCCGACGGGGTGCTGGGTACGCTTCACTTACCTAGAAGAGCCCTTCACGTGATTTAACCTTAAAACCCTGTTTTGGGTTACTCTTGGGAAAGCCGGTCACTTAATTATACGCCTGGCGAGCCTTGCTCGTGGTAGGGTCGGGCGAGCTACCCTTAACAGCAGTAACCCAGAACTGCCATTCTTCGCACAAAACAATACCTATACTTCCTTGAAGAACCAGATGAACAAACAGCATCCACCTTATAGTTCGGATCTGCTGCTCCCAGATCAGCTTCAAACACACAAGCTGCCATTGCCATAGACCCGCGTTCGAAGTGGGGAGTGACTTCGGGCCAGCCAGCAAGGGCAACTTGTTCACCTTGAAGATCAAGGTCTGTGAATCAAATTTCCTCCCCAATCCGCATCGCTATATCCTTCTAGTAGAAGACTTGATCTTCCATACACCAGATCAAGATCCATGCGCGAGAGACTTCATTATCCTTAGCAATGCATTCCAATGCTCCAAACCGGGGTTACTAGTCAATCTACTAGTCACACTTACGGCATAAGCGATGTCCGGGCGAGTGCACGTCATTGCATACATTAGGCTTCCAACCACAAACGCATAAGGGAATTCCGCCATCCTTTCTTTAGATTTTTCATCTTTTGGACACATCTCGGAAGAGAGCTTTACACAAGGATCGAAAGGACTACTAACCGCTTTATGATCATACACATCATGGTGCTTTAGAAGATAATAAATATCTTAGATTGGGAGAGCTTTATGGTTTTCTTTGCTCTATCCCTTAACATCAGGATTCCTAGAATAACATCGGCTTCGAACCATCTCCAGCCGTTGCCTTCACCTTAACTCCTCCCTTTTTCCTTATATTTAATAGTAGTGCATGAGGGATTTTTTGTTTGACTTATGAAATGTCAGTCCTAAGTAGATGAACTCATTGAAATCTGTGCATACACTGATTTTGGGCTTAGGAGGAGCATCATGGAGTTCAAGTCCCTCAACCTGGCCATCCTGCTGTTCGATGTTCTATGCGCTACAATCTAGCCTTCATGAATGCTTCTACTGACAACCTTCAACATCAGCTTGGAGCCATGAGCATAGATTCTCCCTCTTACAGTACCTGTACGATACGGGGCCAGCAATCATATGACAGGCAGCCCCGATGCTTTCACTGACTCTGCTCCATATCAAGGTAATCGAAAAGTCTTCACTGGGGATAATACTGCTCTTACCATTCATCGTATTGGTACTGTAGCTCTTGAGCCATCAGACTTTTCTCAGAATGTTATGTATGGGTGGCAAAAAAGATGATATCTGTAGCTCAACTTGCTGGAGATAAGCTCTGGGCATTCGAGTTTCATCCTGTGGACTGTATTGTGAAGGATTTCAAGACAGGGAAGGAGATCAGAAGAGGGAAGAAGTGCGGGCGTCTCTACAGCCTTGCAATGAGCGCTCCTGATTCCAGGTCCATCTCAAGACTCCATTCTGCGCCCTTTTAGCTCTTGCACAAGCGTTTAGGTCATATCCATTACGCTCGTTTAAATAATCTTCGTCAACTTGGTCTTATTTTTGTGACAAATAAATGCTCTTATGCTCCATGTAAAAGTAGCCAAGAGGCTAAAAGCAACTTCCCTTCACTACTAATGGAACTCGTGCTATTGCCCCTCTAGATTTGATTCATTCAGATGTTTGGGGACCGGCCCCTACTCCTTCTCTATCTGGATTTCTTATTGAATTGACTACGTTATCTTTGTGGACGACTATTCTCGCTTTACTTGGATCTATTACGGCACAAGTCTGATTACTTGTTTTCAGAGATTCAAGATAATGGTTGAAATTCTATTGCAGCGATCGATCAAAGTCTTTCGGTCTGATTCAGGAGGAGAGTTTCTTTCCAATGAATTGACCAACTTTCTTATTCGTCACGGAATTACTCATCAACGCTCATGTGCTTACACACCTCAGCAGAATGGTGTTGTGGAAGGCGACGCATGGACATCTTATGGAAGCTGCCCGAGCCATGCTGCAAGTAATGCCCCTCGCACTTTGTGGGCCGAAGCTGTCAACACTGCTGTTCATATTATCAATTGTATCCCACCTTAGCCGGACTTTCTCCTGAGCAATCTCTCACGGGACACCCTTCTGATTATTCTAATTTCAAAGTCTTTGGCTGTGTATGTTATGCTCATATTCCAACAAATCTTCGTGACAAGCTTGATCCGAGGGCATCTACATTCGTTGGCTATGGTGATCACCAGAAGGAAGGGTTCTCGTTGCTATCATCCAGCTTCTTGAATTACAGAATTTTGATCTCCAGACATGTAGTGTTTGATGAATAAAGGCCATGATTATCGGCTTCTTAAACGACTCTCCCGACAGACAAATCTCCCATCATCTTATTATGGAATCTTCGCCCGGGGAGACTAAACTAAAGAGCAACCTCAAGGAGAATCTCGGCCCCCAATTCCAGAGCATTCTATCTAGGGCAACAGGATCAACGATACTGGATCCCACTACACTAGGATGTCCCTTCGTAGATCTACTCGCATAAAGTATACTAGTCAGAGGTATCCCATGGAAAAATTTGTTTATAACAAAAATCTTGTCCTTCTTTTTCAAGAGTTAACAAGGAAATAGAACCAGCAACTTTCAGAAAAGCATGCAACATCGAATCCAGCCTTAAAGTAGCCGGCCATGCAATCTGAAATGAGTGCGCTCACCAAAAGTCAAACGTCGGGATCTAGTGCCACTTCCTCCTGGAAAAAGACAAAATGGCAGAATCTTCGGATGGAGTCTCGCTTAGTCGCTCGCTCGGGTCTACAAGATGCAGTATAAAGCCAATGGAGAAGTCGAAAGATACAAAGCTAGGCTCGTCGCTAATTGTTATTAGCCAGAATATGTTTGACTATGAATCAACCTTTAGCCCAGTCGCCAAAATGGCCACCATCAGAACCATCCTTGCAGTAGCCGCCTCTGCTAAGAAGTGGCCTCTAAAGCAATTAGATGTGAAAAAAAAAAAAACGCATTTCTGAATGGCGACTTAAAAGAAGAAGTATAAATGTTACAACCTGAAGGATTGAAAGTAGAAATGAAACCAGACTTTGTATGTAAACTTAAGAATGCCTTCTTTGGCCTCAAACAGGCGCCTGCAAGCGAACTGACGGACTCTGACGGGCCTTATCGTATTATATGAGGGGGCCGAGTCAATGCTGAAAAGCCCCTAGATAGTCAGGCTAGCGCCAGCAAACGAAGGCTGAAAAGAAAGCCTACTAGTAATGGTGCGCGGGAGCAGCGACGCGTAGGCCCCCCCAAAAGGGGGGCCGAAGCGCGTCAGGTTGCTTTCTTTGTTTTGAAGCTGGTTGCAGAAAAATCTTGTTCATAATCTAAAGATGAGGGGGGGGGGTTCCTTGTCTGTCGGTCGAAGAAGGCCACAAGTGGAAGCAACCGATGCTTTGGTCATTCAGTTGACTCCTTGCTGCCAGTCCGTGCTTGCTGTCATGCTGGCAAAAGCGGGGGGCCGGTTTTACCTACTATTGGATTTGAACCAATGACTCTCGCCGTATGAAAGCGATACTCTAACCGCTGAGTCAAGTAGGTCAAGCTGAGTCAAGTCAGAGAAAATAGACCTATAAGAGAAAGCCAACCAAAGCGCAACCAGAGTTCTCCGCGGGGCGGAGCGCTAAGAAAGAGAAAGCGTTCTCGCTATACGAAATGAAGCAGCGGCTAGCACGCTAAGATCAACCACTTGGAGAACGCGGAGCCTTTCTTTCTCGGTCGCCTGTATGATAGGGGCTTAATAAGTTAAGTTGATTCCGATTCATGCGGTCGTTCTCTGCTGCATTGGTGTTTTCACTCTCCACCATAACAAATGTATTCCACCATATCTCAGGAGTAGTCAAAGGAAGTAGGCGGGTCCGAGTAGGAATAAATTCACTAAGAAGTAGGGGCATACATAAATGGATCAATTCATTCAACAAGATCCGTTCGGATCGGACCAGGATGAATGGGATTGGTCTGACCTCTCGCTCGGATGTAAGACTCCCGCCGCCGACAGATGTCCCACGCCACGTTTCGTGAACAGCTATGCCCGAGAATGAATGAATTGTGATATAGCGCCGAATAAGCCACTGACTGTAGGAGAGGAAATAGGGGGCCCTATACCATACATCCTGCTGCCTCGGGACGACTGCACGTTACATCATAGCAGCACGACCAAATGGAGGCGGAAACCAGCTTCTTCAGAAGGCGCGGGAGCCTCGGGGGGTCTGGGGGGGACGGCGGGAGCCGTCACGTGATAGGGGCTTTTCAGCTAGCCAGCTTCAAAAAAGCCGTTGCGCGCGGGGGGGTTCGAGGGGGACGTCATTTCTGCTGAAAAAACGTGAGCGCACCATTACTATATAGGCTAGATAGGGCGGCTTTTCAGCATTGACTCGGCCCCCTCATATAATACGATAAGGCCCTTAGTCCTTAGTGGCTTGCTGCGTGCTAGCGCGCGTACTCTTCCTCTATGAGCGAGACTCCATCAAAATCCGCCACTCGTTGGTTGGTGTTAAATTCTTTTCTGTGAGACTATGCCTTCAATTCCATTCTTCGTCTCCCTAGTAGCAGTCTTCTTGCTGGCCCCAACCCAACATGCATTTTAGAGTGCCGTGCCGGGGCGATAGGCGCGCCGCAGTCACGCATTCGAGCAAGAGCCTTTCTTCGCTATGTAAATAGAGGGCCGGAATAAGTGCCAGACCCTCAACAACAAAAGAATGGATTAAGGTGATAGAGTGTTATCAGGAGACGCTAGGCTTCGGAATTGAAAATCTCTCTCTCTCTCTTTTTTTTCGTAAGCGGATTTCGCTCATCAAGTTCTTGTTTGATCTGCCGCTCTTTGAACACCACAATATTCGTCCTTTTGGGGTTAATGCTCTCAATGGTGAATCGATCATTCGCTATCCTTTGAGTTATGAGAGGACGGAATGGAAGAGAAGTAATGAAACCTGCGATTGCTACTGAATAACCTCCTTTGACTTTTTCAATAAGAAACCCTTTGACCTTTGTATTCGTTCGCCAAATCTTGTTCAGTTCCATCCAAGCTCGGTTTTGTCTGAATCTTCGTGGAAGAAGAAGAAGCGGTTCACCAGCCACTACATCTGTGGATCCCACCAATTCATTAAACCTGGCGGCTGCTCGCTCTTTGATCAGTGATTCACCGGCCACTAGATCGATGAATAATCTCTCAAAAATCTGCTCTTTGATCAGTGATTCACCAGCCACTACATCAAGGGATCCCACCTTATTCTCAAACCTGGTGGCTCGGTTGATTGGCACTCCTGTAGGCTCATCTTGCATACAAATTCTGGGGGTCCCAGGTCCTGCATCCACCAAGAACATTTCTTCCCTTAAGCGTAAAACTGCAGATTGTGAGGCGTTTCCACTACATAAGAAAAAACTTGAATTAGATCTTGGAAATGATCGACTAAAATAGATGCTCATCATAAGCTTTTGAGTGTTTTTTCTTTCTTCGCCACAAGGGGGGCTTGGGACTCGAACCCAAATCTTCCACGACCCCCCACGAATCAGCAAAAACGAAGCTACCAATCCAGTACCTACTTTACTAAGCCATTTAGTCAATGACAGATCCGCTTTGGCGTACTCGCAAGTCTAACGTTGGCATGTGACACTCTCCTTCCTTGCTTTTTCATACGCTTCTTGCTGGAGAAGGTCGGTGAAGTGCAGGAATGCAGGATGACCGAACTCGCGGAAGTTCGATCATGAATATACGACAATTGTCTTTTCAGGTGCGCTAACATACGTCATGGTTTGGCGGTTTTCCGCGGCCGAGTTGTCAGCTCAACCGGGGCCAGCATAAAATCGCGACCAGTAATACCTCCCGACGATCCAGCCTTGAAAGGCTACTGGACTATCATCCAGTATTGGTGGACGATAGAACAGCCCTCTTGAGGTCACTATGTCGAAACACTTCCATAGTAGGCCGTACTTATATAAATTGGTTTTGATTACGGCGTTTCCAGGAGGTCTCAACAACAGGCCCCTCGAAGAGTTCTTGGAACTGCACGTCTGGTTTTAAAGCAACCGTGTGGTACCATTGAAGCTGCTCAAGCCATAACTTCACCCAATTACGAATTGACGGTATGCTCTAGCATTTCAACCTCCCCATCAAAGGTGAGTTCCTCAGGAGGTCACCTCCACTCCTTAGGTTTTCACTCACGTCGGATGAAATCCACTAGCAGACCCTTCGACGTGACGGATTGAGGGGTGCGCCCCGACCAATCCAAAACTCTAATGGGAGTGGAGAACCGCGGCCAGGTTTGTCCAAGACCACAAACAATCGCTCCCATCGTCGAGAACGATGATGTGGTAGCGAACTGACAAGTCCGGTAACCAGCTCCACCTAATCGGGCAAGTACGCTATTAGACTTTCTATGGTACTTCTCCCGAAGGAGAGCCAGCCCGAGAGTCCATCTGGACATCCTAAGGGCACGGACTGATACTTGAGAGAAATCTACAGTACCCCCTCGCACAAAGAATCTCTTAGCGAACTCAAAAGTCACAACAAGCATGCATATCAATCATCTTACGTCACTAATTGCATATATAGTTAGTTAGTTTGATGAAGCCCTAATATAGTTAGTATAGATAGGGGTTTCATTTTCAGTAACTGTTCCTTAGTTGAGTTTGATTATTCCCACAAAGAATTTCTTTTTATGGGTTAACCGCCCTGCAATATACTCCAATAGCCTTCGAAAGTACTAATAGCTTTCGAAAGTACCAATAGCCTTAAATTAAAGGCTAAAAGTCTTTCTGTGCGAGGATTCTTTTTTTTTTAATGGAGCTGGCTTCACTCGCCCAGAAAGATAAGAGTGAATTTGAGAAAATCAACCATCATGAACAACTTGTCTTCCCTTTTCCATATCTTAACAGGTAAAAAACAAGTTCTTAATCGTTCCTTAAACGAACAATTGGCTGTTGCTCGCTCACGTAGTAGTGGTGACGTTCTTTTAAGCAAGAATCTCGCTATTGGCAAGTGCGATAGATAAAAAAAAATGGAAGCCAATTGAAAGTTTAAGTCACTTACGATCTTCGAGATCGCCAGTCCACTTGCGAATGCCACCAGTACTACCAAAATTCAGACCGTCATCATTATTACATGGTACTCTAACTGCTGCTGGTTTTGCTCGTGATGCTATGTTCCAATCAGATGCTATGTTCCAATCAACTGAAGATACTAAGGCACCTTTCTTAAAGAGAAATTTTCTTCGGAAGTCTCCGGAACGCAAAACGAAAGGGCTTATGGATGTTCTCAATTTAGAACCTTCTCCCATCATAAAGAGTTTTTCACTTGCAGAAGCGTTGAGGTACTCGTCTTTATGGGATTTTCGTTTTTTGGCGGTGTTTAGCGGACTAATATGTATAAATATTGTTTTGTTTTGGACGCTTGATCCGGTAGGGCTGCATTGTGCTCATCCGACAACTGGATGGCTGATGAATCAGGCTCCTACATTATCGAATGTAGTTCCTATTGATGTGTGCCCTTTCCGTGGTATGGGACTCCCCAAGTGTCCAATTTTCGCAAAAGCGCAAGAAGCATTCTTGCAGCACTTCTTCTATGGAATAGATTTGACTCATATTTCTAGAATCGATTTGAGTTCTAATCTGACGTCATTACCAACAACAAATGTAAACGAAGAAATTCAAGCTATCACTCAACAATTTGACCCCCTGAGAATTAGGAATCCTTCTCAGGGAGCTTCCTCGAGTAGCAGTCTTCCTCGATCAAGTACAATTCCCATTGCTATCTTAGTGGGAATGATAGTGTTAACTATCAAATTGATTGAGTCGTCAACTATATGATATGAAGACAAAATGACTACTATGATTGTGGAAAGAAAATGGTTCTATTTTGATTTTTATAAATTGGAAGATCCGCCGATATAAGATAGAAAGATTGAAAGATTATAGAATCAAAAACCTAGTTCACTCGCTGTTATAGATACGTAAAAGATAGAAAGAATGAATGATTTTATAACAACTTCACTCACGAGTGACTCACTCACCAAGAGTGAAAAGCACGGCTTCTTTAAATCCAACCATATAGAATGATTTTTCCTATCATGATACATATATTACCATTCTTATTGGTAAAGATTGCCTTAGTCATCTAAGAAGTTTGAGCGATCAATCTAATAACTCAACACTCGTAAGTGATGATGTTCGCAAGACTAGCTTTCCTGCACTCTAACCGCCTTAAGAATAATTGGTATCAAACCGAGGAAGGAGAGTGTCACAGGCGAAAAGCTAGAACTTCATATAGACCGCGAAACTCACTTCGTCGATCTATCGAGATATAATGAAGTGGTAAACAAGTCAGTGTCTATCGGTGTGGTTCTCCGTCATAGGAACATCAAAAGTGTGGTAGCATTCATTAATGGAGCGTAGCGTCACTTGCTTGCGTTAAAGAAAAGAAGATGCAAGCAAGTCGAAGAAATTCAACCATCACTCAGTACGTTATACGAAACTGGCTTCCGGAGGAGGAGGACTTATTGCATTAAATAAATAAGAATCCCATTTTTTTGCGATCGCAAAAAAAATCAGTATCTTTCTCGTTCAATAGCGATATAATATCGGAACTACAAAGGAATCAAATTTACAACATGAACAACTTATCTACCCTACCCGTTACTCCACTTTCATATAGTACACCCTCGATTGTGTACCTCATCTAAAAACGATTCCACATTCAAGAAAGAACCGGACCGGACAATTTTCAGTAAGAAGCGGGCTACTCCCCGAAAATGCCCGTACCGTAGGTTCGTTTGTCGTTGGGGTCAACTTTCTTGCTCGTTCTGCTATCTTTGAGTAGGAGATGTCTTCGCGCGGGGAATAGATAGAATTAGGTAGGGTTCCGACAGAGGTGGGAAGTCAAGTCAGGTTTGGAGGCCGAAGACGGCTAAGAAAGAAAGGGACATTGGCTTAGCTTGGCTTTAGTTAGAGGGACCATTTACCCTGCCCGTTTAGGGCCTTTCTTGCTTCTGGTCTGTATTTAAGCTTTCGTATCGGGTAGCTGTAGGGAAACCCATTGCTGGATTGAATCCTTCCTTTTTTAAGAATGATGAATAAAGGAACACATCTTGGGAATTCCCTTGGTGCTATCAACTAGTGGAGAGAAGGGACTCTCCTAAAAGAGGCCCGAGCAGAACGGCTTCAGTGGCTTTAAGGTGGTTGGTTCCCCCGCCGGGGGTTAGGGGGGGCTTTCTACGACTCTCCGGTTGGTGATCTAATCTCCCTTTCCTGCTTGTTGCCTTCGGAGAAGACCACTCCGGTAGTGTCTATCCTTCCTGGCCACGTCACTAGATAGGCTAGCCAGATTCCATGCTTCGCCATCCAGCTAAAGCGAGTCATAAGTCCAACAAGTCACGACTGGAGAACACCCGCCTTTAACCACTCTCCTCTCTGGTTAATACCTCTTTCCTTTCCTAGCTGCCTTGCCTTTGTTAGTCGAAAGCTAGAAGGAAAGAAAGAAGGTAGTTATTCCTATTAGTCAGGAAAGCTAGGCAGCTAGTGACGAGGTGCCCTCCGGGGCTTAATGGCAGATTAGATCTCTCTTCTCTAAGCCTTAACGGAGGGGAGAGGAAGGTATTCATTCCTATTAGTCATAAGGATAGGAAGGCAGCTAATGAGACCGTTCCACCCCTATCTCTTAAAGGCTTCCCCACAAGGAGAATCACTTCGTTACACTCCCCTTAAAGAGCTGCCAGAGAGAGCCGAGCTATTCCATGTTGCCGTGCCCTACCTTCAAAGCTAGCTGACCCAAGGAAAGGGAGATACAACGATGCAACTAGTCTATTCGCACCCCCGCCGCCTCCCTAACCCCACTGGGGGAATCCCTAACAACCACAAGCCGTTGAACTCGAGCTTCTAACTCGGCATTCTATGTTGCCTGATCTTTATACAGAATTCGAAGGAGTTCGTTCTCCTTTAAAAATCAGTCTGATGGTCAATCAATATAGAGGGAGGGAGAGCGTCATACCTGAAACGGAGAAAGAAGGGCTGAGACCTACTTAGTTAACGCCGAGTGAGAACCAGGTTGGACTAAGAACAGATTGGGTGAGAAGGAAGCGATAGCTCGCTCGACTGAAAGGAGAGGAAGCGATGGCTATGGTTGTCTATAGGAAGTTGTGTGTCGGCTAGCACTCGGGAGTGCCAGGTTTCTTGATCGAAAGCCTCATCCCTTATATCTTTAATGCACGGGGCCAATCGAAGCCCTTTTTTGGTATAATAGGCAGGGTCCTTTCGATTGAGTGCAAGATGGTAGCGATCGTTTCTACCGCCTTCACAGGCTCAGGCAAACAACGGCGCCAATCCAATAGTCAGGCACCAGGCTCACAAGAGTCGGGGACAGAGCGAGGGAGGGACACAGCGGGCACAAGAACCAGCCGTCGTAGTATCATCACAGAGATAAAGGCCAGAGACCCCCTTCCTGGTTGTTTGGGGTGAATCGGCACACCTACCCGACCAATCTATGCAGAGCTAGGTGGCACGGCACGGGACCTACTTATATAGCATGGGTCGCTAAAATCGAGGTAGCATGTCTAGTGGACGAGGGCGAGGAACAGATTGCACTCGATGTCCCTTCATGAATAAGCTCGCGAAGGCATTTCTACCGAATACGAAATTCAAGTACCGGGCGGGGAAGCAGAGGCTGCAACTATGGATACGGCAAGGAAGCTAGCTCGGGCTATGGTTTCTCAGCGGAGGTTCGAGTGCCCCGTAGCTCGAAACTGAGTTTGAGGAAGCTACCCGGCCGTATACGTAAGGTGCAACAGAGATGGGGAGAAGTACCCGGGAAAGGACGTGAACCGAGTGGGAGCAGCCAACCACTTTGCGAAACCATATGCCCATCCGAGTGAGCCTACCCACTCTCAGATCGATGGGGGAATCATCGCTAAACACGTTCGAAATACCAGAGATGGAACTAGGTATGGGTAGGACCGAAATCCTTCAAATCCGGACTCCGAATAACCTATGAGTGAGCCGAGCGATAACCATGAGCACCGAGCCACCTGTCCTCCACCGTCACTTACTAGCTTATTCCATATACCGACGGGTCCGAAAACCATGGACTAAGCTTTGCTTATGACCACGCTTGTTGACCATGCATGTGTTTGATCCCCTCGACCAGACCGTCGCCCGCGTTCTCCCTTGCCCGAGGTAACCGAAGTACGCGAGCTGAGCTGCCGGCTAGCCGTATCTCTCTCGGCCCGGCCAGGGAATGGGTGGGGTGATGCCCTTGCCTTTACCGGGCCTGGAAATGGATATGCTGGGCTAAAGGCCACACCAACCCTTGTGGGTTTTGACTATAGGATATGGATGGATCTCGCTCACGAGGGCTTGGATCACGCTTACGATCATCGGTGGGAACTAGGTCTCGATCACGATCTGGATCTGAATCTGGGGCATAAGGAACTGGACCAGCTCCATCCACTGCGGAATCGGAAGAGTCAACCGCACTGGCTATGCCCTCTCCGTACCTTGTGTGGGTGCTTCCCCCGCCTTCGCCTATGGTACTACCGTAGCTACCGGTGGTGGTACCTCCGCCTATGCGGGTTCTGCCTCTGCCTCAGTAGCCGCCTTTGCTTATGGTAAATCTGTATCCGCTGCTGTCTCCCCAGATACGTCATCGTGGGTACTCCACTAGGTCTGGTGGGTATGGAACTACTTTAGTTGCATATAGCTAACGAAGGTCGGGACTGGCCTAGGCGCAAGGCCCCCTGTTCCCTCCACCGTCAGCTTCTGGGTAAACTGATGGTGGGTATCAATAGATCTCTTTTCCACCTAGGTCAAAGGGGTATGCCGCTATATATGCTACACTGAAGTATGCTCCTAGGTGACGCTACTGGCTTTGGATCTGCCTCTCGAGCACGAGGGTCGTATTCATCAGGCTATCGATCACGAGCATCAGACTCTGTTGAATCACACTCACGAGAATCCGGGCATGGATCTGGCTAGGGGTATGTATCTGTTGCTACCGCGGGCTATGGATCTGTCTTTACTGGCACTTGGTCTTGATCATTTTCTGGATATTGGTATGTATCTGGATCAACGTACTCTACTGAAGCAACTGGATCACTTGCTTACATACGTGATTATGCAGCTGGCCCAGGAACAGGCTATGCTGCTGACTCTTCCGCTGAAGCGACAGAACCAACTGCATAGACTGAATAGTCAACAGAAGCAGCTGGATCATTGGCTAAGGGGTGGGAGTTCGATCAATCCCTAACTCGCTCGAGGTGGGCTGTCTTCCATCAAGACCAGTTATAGAGAGAAGTGGGTGGGCCAGTAATAAAGGGAATGATG